ACCAGAGACCAATTCATCTATTCGGAAAAGTTATGAACGAATGATAGAACTGAAATAGAAATTGAAAGAGTAAATATTCGCCCGCGAAAACTTTATTTTCTTGGATTGCTAAATTTGGGTCAATCCAATACGATAAAGAGTAAAACAAAAAAAAGATTCCTTTTAACATTCTAATATCGATAAATAGTTAAAACAAAAAAAAAGATTCCTTTTAACATTCTAATATCGATAAATAGAAGAAAAAATAGTTTAGTTATAGTTATTAATATTAAATTAATTAATAGTTATTAATATATATATTTAATTTCATTATTATTATTATATTATTATATATCTCTATACAAACAAAATAGACAAATCAAGATATACAAATTAGTAAGATTTGATCTAGATTAAATGAAATCCATGATTCAGTTATTAAAATTAAATATAAATCTATGCATAATATTATATCTGAATAGAATTCAAATTGAACTCAAAATCTTTAATTTGAATTTATTTTATTCGCGAGGAGCTGGATGAGAAGAAACTCTCACGTCCGGTTCTGTAGTAGAGATGGAATTCAAAACAAACCATCAACTATAACCCCAAAAGAACCAGATTCCGTAAACAACATAGAGGAAGAATGAAGGGAATATCTTATCGAGGTAATACTATTTGTTTTGGTAAATACGCTCTTCAGGCACTTGAACCCGCTTGGATCACATCTAGACAAATAGAAGCAGGTCGACGAGCAATGACACGAAATGCACGTCGCGGTGGAAAAATATGGGTTCGTATATTTCCAGATAAACCGGTTACAGTAAGACCCGCAGAAACACGTATGGGTTCAGGTAAAGGCTCTCCCGAATATTGGGTAGCGGTTGTTAAACCAGGTCGAATCCTTTATGAAATGGGTGGAGTAACAGAAACTATAGCCAGAAGGGCTATTTCAATAGCAGCGTCCAAAATGCCTATACGAGCTCAATTTATCATTTTGGGATAAAAAAGAAATAGGCCTTACTTAAAAACTTAAAAATAGTGGGTGCAGGTTTCTTTTTTTGGACAAATAATATTTCTTTTTTTCTTCGACCTTTGTATTGTAAAAAACAGATAAAAAAATGATATGATTCAACCTCAAACCCATTTGAATGTAGCAGATAACAGCGGGGCTCGAGAATTGATGTGTATTCGAATCATAGGAGCTAGCAATCGTCGATATGCTCGTATTGGTGACGTTATTGTTGCTGTGATCAAAGACGCAGTTCCAAACATGCCTCTAGAAAGATCAGAAGTGGTCAGAGCTGTAATTGTCCGTACTTGTAAAGAACTTAAACGTGACAACGGTATGATAATACGATATGATGACAATGCTGCAGTTGTGATTGATCAAGAAGGAAATCCAAAAGGAACTCGAGTTTTTGGTGCGATTGCCCGAGAATTGAGACAGTTCAATTTTACTAAAATAGTTTCATTAGCTCCCGAGGTATTATAAAATAAGACCACGATATGGTTATAGTAGGGTATTTAAAAGAAATAGATTAAGATTCATTTAGTAGATTTTCTCTCACGTATATACCTTTCCAAATTAATATTTATAAACAAACACGTAAAAAAAAAGAAAAACATGTTGATTATATCGAAATTTGGAGGCACCAATAATTTTAATTAATCATGAGTAGTGATACTATTGCTGACATAATAACTTCTATACGAAATGCCGATATGTATAGAAAAAGCGTGGTTCGAGTAGCATCTACTAATATCAGCCAAAGTATTGTTAAAATACTTTTACGAGAGGGTTTTCTCGAAAATGTGAGAAAACATCGAGAGAACAACAAATCTTTTTTGGTTTTAACCCTACGACATAGAAGGAATAGGAAAAGGACTTATAGAAATCTTTTAAATTTAAAACGGATAAGTCGGCCGGGTCTACGAATCTATTCTAACTATCAAAGAATTCCTAGAATTTTAGGTGGGATGGGGGTTGTAATTCTTTCTACTTCTCGAGGTATAATGACAGACCGAGAGGCTCGACTAGAAAGAATAGGCGGAGAAATTTTGTGTTATATATGGTAATCCTTCTAATATCCGATATGAAACTTCTTTTTTGTGAAAAAGAAAAGAGAAGGGGTAGGTTCTCTAATAGGGTTCTTCCTCCACTAGTTGATACTTCAAGGGGGTTTTACCTGGAATGAAAGAACAAAAATGGATTCATGAAGGTTTAATTACTGAATCGCTTCCCAACGGTATGTTCCGGGTTCGTTTAGATAATGAAGATATGATTCTAGGTTATGTTTCAGGAAAGATCCGACGTAGTTTTATACGGATACTGCCAGGAGATAGAGTAAAAATTGAAGTAAGTCGTTATGATTCAACCAGAGGTCGTATAATTTATCGACTCCGCAACAAAGATTCGAAAGATTAGGTGTTTTTTAACTTCACCATTTCTTTCGTAGGAATACGATTCGAAATGGAAAATTTCAAGAAACTTATTTTCTTCCAAAAATGGATTCAAAAT